ACAAGAATAGGGATCTAGTCACACTTATCAAATTGGGATTGAAAAAAGCAAAGAGGGGGTAAAGCCAAATAGCCTTCTTCACAATATACATATTAGAGATGCGATAAAAGGAATTCCAGGCATATCTTATATGGGGGAAAGGGATGTAAACAATTCAATTTCATACTTTTTTTGATCATACCTAACCCAATGGTTAGAAAGAATTTCCTTCTTTTTTACGAATTTGATGTTGATAAATCCACGGATCTAGAAATTCATCTCAGACAATTGAACCTTCTCAAACTGTTTCTTTTTAAGAACCAAAAAGATTTGTGCCAAAACAATAAATGCAAAGAAGAACAAAAGGCCCTGAACACGTAATGGGTCTTGAAGTACTATTTCCACATCCCCCTGACCAAACCCCCCCACATTAGGATTACTTGTTAATGGTTGATCGAGTTTAATGGATTCACCCTCTGAAACAAGAAGTTCTGGTCCTGGAGGGATAATATCAACCACTTGGCGCCCGTCCGATAGATCTGTTATGGTTATTTCGTATCCCCCTTTTTCTTTTCGTATGATTTTGCTTACTATACCCGCTGCCGTAGCATTATAAACTGTATTGTTACTTTTGCTACCGTCAGGATAAATCTGACCCCTTCCCCTGTTTCCGCCTACATATATCGGATATTTTAAGAAATGAATATTCTTATTAGTAGCAGGGTCTGGGGAAAGAATCGGAAAGGTAATTTCACTATATTTCTGACCAGGAACGGGGCCTATAACAAGAATATTTTTTTTAGTAGGGCGATAACTCTGAAAAGACAGATTGCCTATCTTTTCTTTCATCTCAGGCGAAATACGATCGGGTGGGGCTAATTCAAAGCCCTCCGGTAAAATAAGAACAGCCCCTACATTCAAGGCGCCTTTCTTACCATTAGCAAGAACTTGTTTCAGTTGCATATCATAAGGAATTCGAACAACTGCTTCAAATACAGTATCCGGAAGTACCGCTTGTGGAACCTCAATATCCACGGGCTTATTAGCTAAATGGCAATTAGCACATACAATACGCCCAGTTGCTTCTCGTGGATTTTCATAACCCTGCTGTGCAAAAATGGGATATGCGTTTGAAATGGATGCGCCGGTTATTATATATATCATGAACGATACGGAAATAGATCGAGTAATCTTTTCCTTTATCCAAGAAAGGGTATTTTTAGTTTGCATGGTCCAATCATTGATCCCGAAAATTGCTACAATAAAATTTTGTAGGTCGCTAGTCTAGCCCCTTATCCACGATTTTGCTATTTACTGTATACTAAAAATACTAAAAATTTGTTATCCAAAGATAGCAGCAATTCCCCCCCCCCTCGATGGGTAGAAGGAGTAATGTAAGTTCGACTTTGCATGCTTATATACAAAGTAAGAAACTTTATATTAGAATTGGATCAATGCATTTTTTTCAGTCAGTCATTGAATGATAAATAACTACAAGTGACGGAGATACACGATTTAAATAACGAAAGATCCAATATTTCAAAATTGTATCTAGAATGACAGGAAGGGCGGAAACAAGACCAGATATAATTTGATCATTATGAGCAAACCCAAAATCCTTGTAGATATAATCAATCATTAGTTCCCAACCGTGGGGTGAATGAAATCCGATACAGAAATCAGTTAATAAAAGAATCAAAAAAGCTTTTATTGTGTCACTTAAATTAGATAGGAATTCTTGAACCCAAGAGTTAATAATAACGAGTTCCTCATTACTTAAAATGGAATAACTACTTAGAATAAAGAAATAAATTATATTTGTCGAGAAGTGCAAAATCATATGGATACAATCTTCATTGTGCATATTGATCAATTGGATCGTTTCTTTGTGGATTCCTATATGAAGTTTTTGTAGATGTGTTTCCGGGTATTTTTTGTATTCTTTTATCATTTCGTCCAAAAAGAAGAGTTCCTCTAATTCTATGAATTGTCCTAGAATACTCTTTTCTTGAATGTCATTCAAGAAAGTTTCGGATTGCCCAGTATTCCACCAATTTGTAACCCAGGATTTCAGACTTTTATTAAATGAGAGTGAAATCCACCAAGGCAAAAATATTATAGATGCAAGATATAGAAGGGGAATGAATGCTTTCTTTTTTTTTTTTGACATTTTTTTGTATCTGTGAATGGTTAATGAACCCACCTCTTTCATTGACTCTAGGCGATCTGATCTTTCTATCAAGAAGGAGTTCCATTATAAAATAGATAGCGAATTGATTCTCTGTTTTTTTCTTTTTTATTAAGTGCTTAGCCCTTGAATCTAAAATACAGAAGTCAAAAATATGATAAGAATCCACTTCGAATTCGCGTGAAAAATATATAGAATATTATTTCCAGAGATTTCAATTGATCCAATTCGAAGCAATTGTCCTCTTTCGATCAATGCTCGAAAGAACCGCCTCGAGTAATGAATATTATTCTATGCGGATTTCGAGACGAAAGAATCCTCATAAAAATAGCAAATATGTCAAAAAAATTTCGCGGACTATCCATACTATAACTATAGTTAGTCCTGAAAAAATTCAGGAAATTTTATGAAGAATATTATGATGATCAAAAAAAGACAGAAACAAAAGGGTATCGTGACATTCTAAGAAAGAGGTTGAATTGTTTGGTTCTTAAAGAGCACAAAAGAAAGGATAAAAGAAAGGATAAAAGAAAGGGTGATTGACAAAAGAAAGTAGAAAAAATTGACAAGATATAATCCGTCTGTCTCTAACGTATTAATTCCAATTATTGAAAATAAAAAAAAATAGAAAGTCTTTATTCCGAAAGACTTTTATTTTGATAAATGAGATCAATCTATTATTTCGATTTGTTACTTCGTTTTGTTGCTGAATTGAGTTGTGTGGCTTTAATTGACAGACGCAATTTTTTTTTGTTCAAAAAAAAATTCTTTCGTTTTGTTTTAGGTTATGACTCTTACGTATACGCCTGCTTTGGCTCGAAGAATGAATGGGGATTCTGAAGAAAGTTCAGTTAGGTTATGCTCTAGAAAAAGAAAATAGGGTTCTTGACTTGAGTTTTTTCCTCCTGCCGCATTTCCGTTATTCTTCATTTCTCAAAAGACTTCAATCGGTACGCGCAAGAAATAGGCCAATTCAGCAGCTTTTTGCTCAATTTCTCGCGGAGTCAAATTTTCATCAGTACGAATCAAAGGAACGGCACCCTGACCTCTGATGTCCATATAAAGGACACGACGAACATAAATACCCTCTTTAACTTCTATTCTGATAGATTGAATATCCTTGATAAGGAATCGTAGAAAGATGCGACGGTTTTTTCCAGGGAACCCCCAACGAAAAATACACACTATTCCTTCTTTTTTATCGAATCGATCATAACCACTACCTACATTCCACACAATTGTGCACCATAAATAGAAACTAATAAAGAGACCTGCAATCCCATAGAAAGACATCACGATTCCTTGCGGAAAAAAAACTATTTGCTGAGATGGAAATAAAGATATCAAATTTCTACCAAGATAGCTAGAAGTTCCAACCAATAAAAATCCTAATGAACCAAAAAAAAGGATAAAAGCCCAGCAGAAATTGCTTGTTTTTCTAGACCCCGCTATAAATTCTATCCATATAGATTCTGATGGCCAACTCATACAGACTAGATCCAGTTGCATTTTATTGGAATTGAGAGAATAAGCATGTACTGTACTTTATTTTGTATTTTGATTTTGTTTCCGAAGTAATTCTAATCAGCTAGCACTATTTGTGAACCTTTAGGAGTAATTCATCGAATTGCTTAGATCTAAAATCATCCCCTTTCCTTTATAGGACCTCCTATAAAGATCTACATACCTATTTATAGATACATGGACTTGAATTTCATCCATCTGCTCCCATCCCGGTCCATAATTACAATTCATTTACCCATATATCGTGTTTACGCATACGCATGCATAAGAGCTTTTTTTTATTTCTATTTGGAGAAACCACTTGTTATACAATATTCTACTAAATGGATATCCATGATATCTAAGTCTTGAAAAAATAGATCAGATTTTGTCTTGGCCCCATCGCATCTAAAAAATCTTAGTTCTTTGAACATAAAAAGATAAAGAAGCCATTGCAATTGCCGGAAATACTAGGCCCACTAAAGGCACAAAAATGGAGGGTAAGCTGTTGAGAGTTGTCATAGAATGGGTACCTCAATTTAATATTTGTACCTGTTATTGTTACTTATAAACATATATTAATTAATTAGTTTATTACTTACTACTATAACTAATTAGTAAGTAATAAACTAATTAATTAATATGTAATAAGCGAGTATATATATCTAATAAAATTAGTACAAGGACTGTAGAACTAAATAAATGAACTTCACGATCGAAATATATCTGTATGATAATCCACTTTTCTAAATTAAGGCTCTACTTGATTGAATTCGGAGTTCAAACGAAAAAATGGTGGAACTGAAGTAACTCACTCAGAACACCCTTTAAAAGCTTGCGTGGTACGATTTGATCGAATAAGCCCTTATCAAATAAATATTCAGCTTCCTGCGAACCCTCGGGTACTGTTTTATTCAATGTTTGTTCAATTACTCTTTTACCCGCAAATGCAATATAGGCATCGGGTTCGGCAATAATTACATCCCCCAACATACCAAAACTAGCGGTTACTCCACCAGTAGTAGGGGATGTAAGAATAGATACATAGAATAACTTTTTATTTGATTGAAAATCATATAAAGTGGAAGATATTTTAGCCATTTGCATCAAGCTTAAACTTCCTTCTTGCATGCGTGCTCCTCCGGAAGCACACACTAGAATAAGAGGTAAAAATTGATTTCTAGCATATTCGATCAAACGTGTGATTTTTTCACCTACTACAGATCCCATACTACCTCCCATAAACTGAAAATCCATAACGCCCATTGCTATAGGAATACCATTTAGTTGACCCGTACCTGTTTGAACAGCCTCAGTTAATCCTGTCTTT